TAAACTAAGAATACTTAGTATAAGAAAGTATAAGAATAAGTAGAATAGAAAAGAAAAATAACTAAGTATAAGAGCATGCTATATCTACACATCACATATATAAAGAGAATTTAAGGGAGAAAAAAAAGAAAAAATAGAAGTGGGATGACATTAGATGAATCTTGAAACAAAGTATGTCCTACAGCAAACAAACTCTCAACTATGCGGCTTTCTTTGATCAAAATTCTTTTCTTGTTTCAAGTTCTATATGATTTGATGATTTGAAAATTCCAATTCAAATGGAATAATTCAACCTATTCCACATTCATATCCACATTCATAGTTTTATGTTTCTGTTTCACGAATATGATATTTGATTGGCATTCCTAATAATATCAAGCGTTATTCCTATCTTGGCATTTGTCATTTCTGGGATTGTCCAGAAAAGCTTTCTAGTTATGAATCAGGTATAGAACCCATGGGGAATGCTTGGGTACAATTCCGAATTCGCTATTACATGTTTGCTCTAGTTTTTGTTGTTTTTGCTGTTGAAACGGTCTTTCTTTATCCATGGGCAATGAGCTTTGATATATTGGGTATATCTGTATTTATAGAAGCTTTCATTCCCAATTGTGGGTTCAGTTTATGCATGGCGAAAAGGAACGTTGGAATGGTCTTAGCTGAATTTTTAGACAATCAAAAGAAAAGGATGACATTGAAACAGTTCTGAATTTGGTTGAGTTTCCATTACTTAACCAAATAACCCCAAGTTAATTATTTCAACTACATCGAATGATCTCTCGAATTGGTCAAGACTTTCCAGTTTATGGCCGCTTATCTATGGTACCAATTGTTGTTTCATTGAATTTTCTTCATTAATAGGCTTGCGATTCGACTTTGATCATTATGGGTTAGTACCAAGATCGAGCCCAAGGCAAGCAGACCTCATCTTAATAGCCGGAACAGTAACAATGAAAAAGGCTCCCTCTTTAGTAAGATTATATGAGCAAATGCCTGAGCCAAAATAGATTATTGCTATGGGAGCCTTTACTATTACAGGAGAGATGTTCAGTACTGATTCTTATAGTACTGTTCGCGGAGTCAATAAGCTAATTCCTGTGGATGCCTATTTGCCAGACTGTCCGCCTAAGCCAGAGGCAATTATAGATGTTATAACGAAACTTCGTAAAAAAAGATCCCGAAAAATATTTGAAGATAGAACTGTGTATCAACAGGAGAATCGATGTTTTACTACTAATCACAAGTTTTACCTTCGACGCAGTACTCATACTGGAAATTACGATCAAGGATTACTCTATCAATCACTTATTTATGCTCCCAGTGTGCCTATGATACCAGGCGGATTTTTAGCTAGTGTATATCACCTTACGAAAATACGTTATGGTATAGAGAAACCAGAAGAGGTATGCATAAAAGTATTTGCTCTCAGGAGTAATCCTCAAACCCCGTCAGTTTTCTGGATTTGGAGAAGTGCTTATTTTCAGGAACGGAAATCTTATGATATGTTGGGAATTTCTTATAAGAATCATCCTCGCCTTAAACGTATCTTCATGCCTGAAAGTTGGATAGGCTGGCCTTTACGTAAAGACTATATTACGTCCAATTTATATGAAATTCAAGATGCTCATTGATTGATAAAAAACCCCTTTTTTACTTAGACGATTTCCCTTATACGACACGACTCCAGATTTCATTTCAATTTCAATCAATGAGCATCTTGGCATTCCCCTTCTAGATGAAGAAAAGGAACTGGACTTTCATTTGAGGGGCTAAAAAAAAAGAGAGAAAAAAAATGAAAAAGAAAGTAAAGAATATCTATCCCGATCCGTCTCAATGAATTAATTTTATTTGTATGAGGTATGAATAAATATCTATCCGATACATTATTCACGTGTCAGGAACCAGATTTGAACTGGTGACACGAGGATTTTCAGTCCTCTGCTCTACCAACTGAGCTATCCCGACCATTTCCCGTGCATCATCCTAGATCCTAGCATAGTACTTCTATCTATGTCAATGAAAAGAACTAAAAAAGAAAATCTTAACAAATTGGCCCTAGCCCCTGAAATTTTTGGATCTTCAAAAAGAAAACTTTCTTTGTAAATGTAAGGAAAAAGATATGGACTATGAATGATTCAATAACGGAGATTCCTTTAAAATATATCTTCATATCGTATTATAAAAAACAAATGAGATTGGATTGGAAAAAGATACGAGGATTTCTATTCGGATCCATTTGTGAAAGGACAGAGTGAATCAAATGAGAAAGATATTTCATTTTGTTTAAACTGAGCCACTGATGAAAAAAAAATAAAGAGGATGAGGATAAATAAAGAGCGAGGAAGTATAATGGGCTTTTTATTGGGGATAGAGGGACTTGAACCCTCACGATTTAAAAATTCGACGGATTTTCCTCTTACTATAAATTTCATTGTTGTCGGTATTGACATGTAAAATGGGACTCTCTCTTTATTCTCGTCCGATTAATATTCAAAAGATCTATCAAACTCTGGAATGAATCATTTGATCACTGAATATTCGAATTTTATTCTTTTTTCAACTTCAATTGGAATTGATTCACAATAACTCTTCCATTTTTCATATATCTTTTGATCTCTATCATTCTAATTAAAAAAGAATAGAAATATAGGGTTTCTATAGATCCTTATCTCATACTATTACTCATATTAATAGTAATAGAAATAAGAAATAAAAAATATAGAAATCTATATTCTATTTATATAGATTACTAAATCAATTACTAAGAACTACTAGATTGCTAATATGTAACTAATACGTAATAGAAAGAAATAGAAAATTTCTATTTTCATATTATTTGAATATTTAATATATCATATATAAATATATAGAGATACAGAATAGAATTTGATATAAGATTTGGATTGTGATTAATCGTTTGCTATGTCAGTATGTATACGTACGTCTTAGGTATATAAGGTTATCCTTTCTGTCATTTCGATAGAAGGATTTTAGCTACTAACGTAACGTAATAAATTTCATTCGTTAGAACAGCTTCCATTGAGTCTCTGCACCTATCCCTTTTTATTCTCATTTTCCATCGTTTTTTCTCTCAAAACAAAGATTTGGCTCAGGATTGCCCTTTTTTAGTTCCAGGGTTTCTCTGAATTTGGAAGTTACCACTTAGCAGGTTTCCATACCAAGGCTCAATCCAATCAAGTCCGTAGCGTCTACCAATTTCGCCATATCCCCTTTCCTTTGAGCCTTTAAGACAAGGATCCAGCTGTAATTCCATCCACCTCTTTCATTTATCTTGACACTATTGAATCCATTAGGTAATGATTCCTATATTGAAAAAGTGTATGCTGCTATTTTATTTTTTCCTCTATTCTATTATTCTATATTATATCATTTCATCTATATTGGATGAACCTTATTTTTTTTTTCAATATGAAATGATTTTATCATTGATCTATCCGCAATTCAATATGGATAGATATATCCCACATATATATATGCCTTTTCTCCTCCTTCATTTTTACAGTGTAGTTTTGAATAGTGGAACGGTCGATATTCATTCTTCTTCTTTTTTTTTCATTTCGAATTTTAATTTCATTGATATTTTCTTTTTATCTATTTCATATATATGAATATTGAATATAATATCTATTTCTATTTAGATATCTAATTTATCTAGATCTAAGTAGTTTTTCTAAATAGAATATAAAATAGATAACTATAAAATAGATAACTAATAATTAAAATAATTAAGAAATCGAATAAATTGAAATAATCAAGAAATAAATGAAATAAAAAAAGAATAAGAATCACTAGGTAATAGCTAAGATCCGATAGTTTCCTGTATTTCTATACACTTTTGCTCTTATATCCGCCCGCTTAGCTCAGAGGTTAGAGCATCGCATTTGTAATGCGATGGTCATCGGTTCGATTCCGATAGCCGGCTCTTTTTTTTATCAATTTTTTTATTTACATTATTGAAAATTTCTACTCTCGCTTTCTCTAAATGTCGGGTCACCGATCTATTATGTCATGGTAACTTGCAGCTATAGCTATAAATAAAAAAGTTGACTAGAACAATTAGATCTCTACAGAAGAAATTGGAAAACGTAACCTTCGCTTGAATTTCCTATATATACAAAAAATCCGAATATTGATAAAATTTATTTTATTCTGTTTTGTAGGACTTTAGTAAATTGAGTTTTGCTTTGCTGATCCTTTAGTTCAGTCTGAATTTATATTTTTTTGTCAAATAAAAGTGAATCAAAAAGGAGCCTTTCTATGTCTCGTTACCGAGGACCTCGTTTCAAAAAAATACGCCGGCTGGGGGCTTTACCGGGACTAACTAGTAAAAGACCCAGATCCAGAAGTGATCTTCAAACCCAATTGCGCTCTGGAAAAAGATCACAATATCGTATTCGTTTAGAAGAGAAACAGAAATTGCGTTTTCATTATGGTCTGACAGAGCGACAATTACTTAAATATGTGCATATTGCTGGAAAAGCCAAAGGGTCAACAGGCCAGGTTTTACTACAACTACTCGAGATGCGTTTGGATAACATCCTTTTTCGATTAGGTATGGCTTCGACCATTCCTGGAGCCAGACAATTAGTTAACCATAGACACATTTTAGTTAATGGTCGTATAGTGGATATACCAAGTTATCGTTGCAAACCCCGAGATATTATTACTACGAAGGATAAAGAAAGATCGAAAGCTCTGATTCAAAATTATCTTGTTTCATCCCCCCGCGGGGAATTGCCAAACCATTTGACTATTGACTCCTTACAATATAAAGGATTTGTAAATCAAATAATAGATAGTAAATGGATCGGTCTGAAAATAAATGAGTTGTTGGTCGTAGAATATTATTCCCGTCAGACTTGATTCTAACGAAAAGAAAAAAGCAAGGTTCATACCAATTTTGACTCCTTTCGCTGAAGTAAATAGAGTACCTCGTGCCCTGTCTCATTCACGTATCAAAAAAGGATCGGCAATAGGAT